ATTAAAGGGAATTCCTATGGCTCCAACAAACAAAGGGAATAAGACTAATATAAGCATAGAGAATAGCATAGTATTGTCCGATTCATGGGGATAAAAAAAAGTCTTTGTAGGACCAAAAGGAAAAATAGTAAGAAAAGGCATTTTTGTTACATGAGTATCCATTCGGTATGTTTTCTTCGAAAAAAAAGAAGTCCTTTCCCTTTCATTATTATTTATTTTTAATAAAGCAACTAAAGGAAAACTTTTTTTAATCGATTTTGGCTTTTCTTTACCCCATAGAGATATTGAATAGAAGGAATTTCCTTTTTTGCCACTGTAATTTTGAAAACGAACGTTTAAATGTCCTTCAAAAGTAAGTAAATAAACCCGAAACATATAAAATGCAGTTAATCCGGCTGTGAAAGAAGCAATTATTGCGAAAATCGGTGAATATAACCAACTATCATTAAGAATTTCATCTTTGGACCAAAAACAAGCAAGAGGTGGAATACCACAAAGAGAAAGTGTACCTAATAAAAAAGCAGTTTTTGTAATTGGCACGTGCTTTCTTAACCCGCCCATAAGAGCCATGTTCTGGCTTTTATCTGGAGCGTATCCAACAAGAGCTTCCATTGAATGAATAATTGATCCGGATCCTAAAAACAACAAGGCTTTCGAATAAGCATGAGTAATCAAATGAAATAAAGCGGCTCGATAGGACCCCATACCTAGAGCTAACATCATATAACCCAATTGAGACATTGTAGAATAGGCTAAACTTTTCTTAATATCTTTTTGAGCAAGAGCTAAAGTGGCTCCTAATAATACTGTTATTATACCTATAAAAGATATTAGATTCATTATGTATGGTATCGCTATGAAAAGTGGAAGAAGACGAGCTACAAGAAAAATTCCCGCTGCTACCATAGTAGCGGCGTGGATAAGAGCCGAAATAGGAGTAGGCCCCTCCATGGCATCAGGTAACCATACATGAAGGGGAAATTGTGCGGATTTAGCAACTGCGCCGCCAAATAATAGAAAGGCACACAAAGTAACAAATAAAAAGTTAACCTCCTTATTATAAATCAAGTTATTGAATATTTCGAACAAATCCCGAAATTCGAAACTACCCGTTGTCCAATAAAGACCTAAGATTCCTAATAATAAACCAAAATCCCCTACACGATTAGTTACAAAGGCTTTTTGACAAGCACTTGCCGCACTAGGTCGTGTGAACCAAAACCCTATTAATAGATAAGAACACATCCCAACCAATTCCCAAAAAATATAAATTTGTATCAAATTCGAACTTGTAACTAATCCCAACATTGAAGTATTAAAAAAACTCATATAAGCAAAAAATCTCAAATATCCTTGATCATGAGACATATAATTGTCGCTATAAAAAAGAACCAGAATTCCAACTGTGGTGATTAATATTGACATAATAGAAGTAAGCGGATCAATAAAGTGTCCGAACTCGAAAGAAAAATCATTATTGATGGTCAAAGACCATATGTATTGATAGATAGAACTCCTATTTATTTGCTGAATAGATAGATCGACCGAAAAAATCATAACTATACTTAACAAAAAAATACTAGGAAAAGCCCAAATACGGCGAAGATTTTTTGTTGCCGTTGGAAAAAGTAGAAGTCCCACCCCTATTAACATAGGAACTGGAAGCGGAACGAAAGGTATGATCCAAGAATATTGATATGTATGTTCCATAAAAATAATAATTTTTTTATTCTTAATTAATTGTTTCTGATTCACCGGTTCTTATCTCTTTTAAAAGAGATTACTAAAGTATTAAAAAAGCAACTGAAACTAAAATGGAATTTTCTATTCGTAGTTAGTTTGAACCTTTCTCAACTACTTCAAAAATTTGCAAAGTGAAAAATAACGAATCCTTTTATACTAAGTTTATACTAAGTAAGATTTTTGTAAGATTTTTAGGAAAACGTAGCAGCAAATTCCAATTTCCATTATTATTCCCTATTACAAAAATTTATGGACATATATCAAGACTAAAAAATTGGACAAAAAAAAAGAAGTACTTTATTTTGATATCAATCATCGGATGTCCCATAACTTTGCCTAATAAAAAAAGAACTAGGTATTTTTGTTTGTTTATTCAGAATAATTAACGAGTTTAATTCGGGACTGATTGATTGTGTTCTATTCTAATAAATGGTATTTAATAACCAATTATTAGAATTACTAGAAAAGAAAAAAGAAAAAGATTCAAGGTTTTTATTTGGTAGGTAAGGGTTCTTAAGCTTGTTCGATATGTATTTTTTATGTACAAATGTAACATCCCAAAAAGACACAGCGATAGAAAGGTATCACAAATAACTCCGAAATACAAATTATTTTGCCTCAGATATTGTATGGAATAGGAATTGAAAAAAAAAAAAATGATTTGTTTTAAACAATAGATGTCTTTCACATCCAATTTTTGTAATGAATAACTTTTTATTTTTTGAATGGCAGTTCCAAAAAAACGTAGTTCTATATTAAAAAAACGTATTCGTAAAAATATTTGGAAAAAAGGGGGATATTGGGCAGCGCGGAAAGCTTTTTCGTTAGCGAAATCCCTTTCGACCGGGAATTCAAAAAGTTTTTTGTACGACAAATAATTAATAAAACGTTGGAATAATTGGAATCCGCATCCACCTGACTCCAAAAACGAGCCGATTTCGTTTTGAATTTCGATTCCATTTTTTAATATAGAATAGAAAAATAGAAGTAAAAAAAATAGAAATAGAAAAAGTAAGTAATAAATAATAATTTCCATTCCCTACTGTTTTGAACCAATGGATTTGGCTACTGAATCGGTACTTTTTTTTATTTGAAAAAAAAAAAGAATAAAAAATTGAGAGTTTTGCCTTTATTTGTATTTGAATATGCTTTTCATTCCCGGGATGGGGATTCTTAATTTCCCCATCACCCACCCACTTATAAATAAGACAATAATAAAGGTTTTGTTTTGTCTTTTCTTTTTTTTTTTTTATATTTCTCCTTTTCTATTTCAATTTATGCTATTCTATAGCATAAATTGAAATCTTTAGACAAAAGCAATGAGTTGTTGAAACTAATTTTGAATTATACTTTTTTTTTAACTTTCTGAATCATCACTCCAAGTGAGAATGAGAAAAGCGTCTTTCGCCATTTCGGCGTATTTCTAATTTCTATACGAATAGTATGCAATTTCTAAGTAATAAAAGACTCCTATGTTTGAAAGGGAGGATCAATCTAAAAATATCGATTTTTAGAATTCGGATTTAGAAATAAATTTTTGAAGTAGGACAATAGAAATCGAAATTCTTTTATATAATATGTATAGCTCGATACCTAATTGGTTTGATAAACCCTAAGACAAATTCATACTGAAAAAAACCTAACGATTATCACAAGACAAAAGTTATGCAAATTAAATCAAATTTTTTGAATTATTGGATATTATGCTTAAATTGTGATCGTGATCCATAAAAAAGAAAAAGAATATGTTATTGTTAAGTTAAATAAAACTGAAACCTTAAATAACTAAATAAAACGATAAAAAAGAGACTGTTTCAATAGAGATTGAAACAAGTTTTTATTCATCAATTGAATGCTTCCTAAAAACCAAAAGTATTTCATTGAAACTTTCTCTTTCACTTTCCATCTCGACGATTAAATAAAAATAAGTTATTATTATTTCTAGCAAGCCGCTATGGTGAAATCGGTAGACACGCTGCTCTTAGGAAGCAGTGCTAGAGCATCTCGGTTCGAATCCGAGTGGCGGCATAACATCTTCTAAAAGATATATAAAATAGAAAAGCCCTATAATGAAAATGAATTGAATTTCCGACTTCCATTCCGTATACTCGAGAGACTTTCACTTTTTCCTTTTAATTTCATTTTTTATTTATGATATTTTCAACTTTAGAACATATATTAACTCATATATCGTTTTCGGTCATTTCAATTGGAATTACAATCCATTTAATAACCTTATTAGTCGATGAAATCGTAGGACTATATAATTCATCAGAAAAGGGGATGATAGCTACCCTTTTCTGTCTAACAGGATTATTAGTAATTCGTTGGATTTATTCGGGGCATTTCCCATTAAGTGATTTATATGAATCATTAATCTTTCTGTCATGGAGTTTCTCCATTATTCATAGGATTTTAAAACATAAAAATCATTTAAGCGCAATAACCGCGCCAAGTGCTATTTTTACCCAAGGCTTTGCAACTTCGTGTTTGTTAACCAAAATGCATCAATCCGAAATATTAGTGCCCGCTCTACAAGTTCAGTGGTTAATGATGCACGTAAGTATGATGGTATTCGGCTATGCAGCTCTTTTATGCGGATCATTATTATCCACAGCTCTTCTAGTCATTACATTTCGAAAAGTGATAAGGATTTTTGGTAAAAGCAATAAATTATTAAATGGAACTGTAACTGAGTCATTTTCCTTCGGTGAAATACAATACATGAATGCAAAAACCAATGTTTTACTAAATACTTATTTTTTTTCTGCTAGAAATTATTACAGGTATCAATTGATTCAACAATTGGATCATTGGAGTTATCATATTATTAGTCTAGGATTTATCTTTTTAACCATAGGTATTCTTTCAGGCGCAGTATGGGCTAATGAGGCATGGGGATCATATTGGAATTGGGATCCAAAGGAAACTTGGGCATTTATTACTTGGACTATATTCGGGATTTATTTCCATACTCGAACAAATAAAAAATCGGAAGGTTTTAATTCCGCAATTGTGGCTTCTATGGGCTTTGTTATAATTTGGATATGTTATTTCGGGGTCAATCTATTAGGAATAGGGTTACATAGTTATGGTTCATTTAATTAACAATTCTCATCTAATTGAATTGCAAATTGAAGAAAAGAAAGGGCCTGATGAAGACAAACATAGGATGGCGCATATATATAAACGAAACTGAGTGGAAACCGCCGAGAACCTTTTGAATCAAGTAGTGGAGTGATTCAAAAGGTTCTCACAAACCCAAAAGGGGTTTTGTTACAATTCAAATTTATTTTTTCTTTTTTTATTCATGAAAATTCTCTATAAAAAAATTAGATAGAATAGCTTCGACCTTGTCCACTGATAGTGACAGAACGAAATCCGGATAAATACCAATACCAAGTACGGGTAGAAGAATAGAGATCAAAACAAATAATTCCCGTGGTCCAGAATCAAAAAAATAAGAGTTTACGCCATTAAATAGCTTGTACCCATAAAACATTTGCCGTAACATAGATAATGAATAAATAGGAGTTAATATCATTCCAATTCCCATTACAAAAGTAATCAGTATTTTTGCTATTAAAAAATATTTTTGGCTAGTAATTATTCCAAAAAATACTATCAATTCCGCAACAAAACCACTCATGCCCGGTAATGCAAGCGAAGCCATTGATAAGACACTAAATAGCGTGAATATCTTTGGAATTGGTATAGCCAGTCCGCCCATTTCGTCGAGATAACCATGACGTATTCTATCATAACTCGTTCCTGCTAAGAAAAAAAGTGCAGCGCTAATAAACCCATGAGAAATTATTTGTAAAATGGCTCCGCTGAGTCCTGTATCAGTTATCGAGCCAATTCCTATAATTATGAAACCCATATGAGATACAGAGGAATAGGCGATTCTTTTTTTTAAATTGCGTTGGCCAGGAGATGTTAAAGCTGCATAAATTATTTGCATTGTACCTACTATGATTAACCAGGGAGAAAATAGAGAATGAGCGTGCGGTAATAGTTCCATATTGATCCGAACCAAGCCATATGCTCCCATTTTTAATAAGATTCCGGCCAGAAGCATACAAGTACTGTAATGGGCCTCCCCATGGGTGTCCGGTAACCATGTATGTAAGGGTATAATCGGTGATTTGACAGCAAAAGCAATAAGAAATCCAATATAGAATAGTATTTCCAGTGCCACGGGATACGATCGATTAGCTAATATTTCAAAATTTAATGTTGGTTCATTGGAACCATATAAACCGATACCCAAAACTCCTATTAATAGAAAAACGGAACCCCCTGCAGTGTACAAAATAAACTTTGTAGCTGAATAAAGACGTTTCTTTCCACCCCATGCTGATAGAAGTAGATAAACAGGAATTAATTCTAATTCCCACATGATGAAAAAAAGTAAAAGGTCACGAGAAGCAAATGATCCTATTTGACCGCTATACATTGCTAACATCAGGAAATAGAATAATCGGGAATTCCGAGTAACTGGCCAAGCCGCTAACGTAGCTAAAGTGGTGATAAATCCCGTCAATAAAATGGGTCCTAGGGAAAGTCCATCTATTCCCAATCTCCAGTAAAAACCAAAAAAATCGATCCATTTATAATCCTCTGCGAGTTGTATTAATGGATCGTCCAATTCAAAATGATAACAGAAGGCATAGGTCGTTAGAAGGAGTTCTAGCACGCATATATATATAGTATACCCCCTAGTCACCTTATTTCCTCTATGAGGGAGAAAGAAAATGAAAAAACCCGTGGCTATCGGAAAAACTACAATTATTGTTAACCAAGGAAAAAAGTTCGTGGTAAAGGCAAGATACACTCGAACCAGACAAAACCGTGCTCGAAAAATAGAATATATATTCTTAATTTTTTTTTTTTATTTTTCGAGTACGGGGTTTTGTCGGTAATCAGTAAGTAAAAAAAATGTATTCAAAATAGATTCAAGTGGGGTTTTTGGGAACGTATCAATATCAATAAGCTAGACCCATGCTTCGAGTTGTTTCATGCCATAAATAAACTCGAACACTCAAGAAATCCGTTGGACAGGCGGATTCACATCTCTTACAACCAACACAATCCTCCGTTCTTGGAGCAGAAGCAATTTGTTTAGCTTTACATCCGTCCCAGGGTATCATTTCTAATACATCCGTGGGACATGCTCGGACACATTGAGTACACCCTATACATGTATCATAAATCTTTACTGAATGTGACATTGAATCTATCCATTTCTGAATTCATAAATTTTCGATCTAGTAATTTTGGAAATGAATCATATATTGAAACACCAGATCAATCAACGATTTACCAGAATTTTGGAATCAATCCATTTCTGGATCAACTGATAAGAGGGAACAAAGATACTTTGATTTTTTACGTTTTCGCCGATATGATCGAGGTTAGGACGTATTATAGATGCTAATTTGAATTTATGAATATTCTGATTTTGAAATACTATTTTATTTATTCAACAAAGTCGATTGATTGATACGAATCGATTTTCTGTTACGATAAATTGACGAAACAATAGCTGATCCGATAGCTGCTTCAGCGGCTGCAATAGCTATAACAAAAATTGAGAAAATATCTCCTTTTAATTGCCTACTATCAAAAAAATCGGAAAATGTTACAAAATTTATATTAACCGCATTTAGTATAAGTTCAAGACACATCAGGGCCCGGACAATATTTTTGCTCGTGATCAATCCATAGATACCAATAGAAAATAAATAAGCACTCAAAATAAGTACATGCTCGAGCATCATTGACCAACTCCGTACCAATTTCGATTCATTTCAATATGAACAATAAGTCAAGTGATTTGATTACTTATAATCTAACAAGTATAGAACAAAAGAATATATTGCTAATAGATCAAATCAATAAACTTCTATTTGATTTATACATGAAACAGTATTCAAATCGAATTGAAGGCAAATAGATGTGATAACACAGAAAAGTCGAATTTTGATTGCTGTTGCTAGTTATAAAGATTTTTTACTGACGAGCTACGGCAATTGCACCTATCAAAGCAACTAAAAGAATGATCGAAATGAGTTCAAATGGAAGAAAAAAGTCGGTTGATAAATGAATTCCAATTTGTTGACTGTTACTTATCAAATCTTGCTCTATAATCTGGTTGGATCGTGTAGTCCAAATAATCCCGTACCACGACGTATCTAGAATAGTAGTGAGTAAGGACAAAAAAATACTTGTACAAACCAGAGAAGTAACTCCATTCCCAATAGTCCAAAGATTCAAATGAAAATCGTTGGAATAGTCTGAACCATTCATGAACATTACAGCAAATATGATTAAAACATTTACAGCTCCTACATAAATAAGGAGCTGTGCAGCAGCTACAAAAGGCGAATTTGATAGAATATAGAATAAGGATATACAAATAAGAACAAATCCCAATGAAAAGGCAGAATAAATCGGGTTGGTAAGTAATACCACTCCCAGACCTCCTAATATAAGACCCGATCCTAGAAAAACTAAAAGAAAATCATGTATTGGTCCAGCCAAATCCATTATATTAAAATAAGAGATAAATAAATCGAAATGTTTTTTCATGACCTTATTGAACCGACCAGGCAATTTTTTTTTATGAGGCATTCCCGATTGAATTCAATTCAAATCTAATAGGTGTGAATTGATGTGGGTACAGTTATTGGATCAATTTCGTTCTTTTCTTTATTGGAAATGGCAGTTGGAAATTGAAAGTCTATATTTCGAAAAAATTGTGGATATATTAACAGACTTTCAATACAAATTAATTTGTACTTCTCATAATCCAATCTATAGTTGGGATTTGTACCAAACAAAGAGAAAGACCTTATTCCTTTATACCAACACGGAACCCTAGTAATTTCCAATAATAAAGAGATTTACCCGTTTTTTCTTTGAGACGAATTCAAAACTGTTCGAATTGTAAAATCGTCAATTACTGACATTGGTAAACGACCTAAAGCAATTTGATTGTAATTCAATTCGTGACGGTCGTAAGTAGCAAGTTCATATTCTTCAGTCATTGATAAACAATTTGTTGGACAATACTCAACGCAGTTACCACAAAAAATACAAATTCCGAAATCAATACTGTAATTAAGCAATCGTTTCTTTCGAATATCAGTTTCCAATTTCCAATCAACAACAGGCAGATCTATAGGACATACACGAACACAGACTTCACAAGCAATACATTTATCAAATTCAAAATGGATTCGACCGCGGAAACGCTCCGATGTTATTAATTTTTCATAAGGATATTGAATAGTTACAGGGAAACGATTTGCTTGGGATAAGGTAATCATGAAACTTTGACCAATGTACCTTGCAGCTCGTACTGTTTGTTGACCATAATTCATGAACCCAGTTACCATAGGGAGCATATCGGGAATATCTATGAATAAATTTTTTCTTTCTCTTGTTTGAGGTAAGCCGTGAATATAGTATCCCTTTTTTGTCTACAGTGAAAGGAGTTGGGAAGAGGTTGTTAATAATAGATTACCGAGAGAAATAGGTAAAAGAAATTTCCAGCCAAGATTTAATAATTGGTCCATTCTTAGTCTAGGTAAAGTCCATCTTGTTGTGATAGAAATGAACAAGAACAAATAAGTTTTAGCTAATGTAATAAAGATACCAATTGTCGTTCCAAAGATTCCATCCGCTTTATTTATTTCAAATAACTCAGGAACAAATATGTACGGAAGTGAAAGATTCCAACCGCCCAAGTAAAGAACTGTTACAAATAATGAGGAAACTAATAAATTTAGATAGGAAGCAACGTAAAATAAACCAAATTTGATCCCCGAATATTCGGTTTGATAGCCTGCTACTAATTCTTCTTCTGCTTCTGGTAAATCAAAAGGTAATCTTTCGCATTCTGCTAGGGAAGAAATTAGAAAAACGATAAACCCTATAGGTTGACGCCACAAATTCCACCCCCAAAAACCATATTTTGATTGCGCCCCGACTATATCAACTGTACTTGAACTATTAGATAATCATAGTCGGTGATAACATTACTGTTCCCATCGCTATTACAAAACCGTACATGAGATTTTCACCTCATACGGCTCCTCAGGGCCACAAATAAATGTAAGGACCGGGCAAGTATTCGTTATCTTGATATGGTTATAGCATAGATAGACTCGTGGAAGGTCCCCAATTATACCAATGGAATTCTGTCTGCTATAAGAATAAATCAAAAAGCATTTCTGAATCGATCTCATCCTTCAACTTTTTTGGGGTGAGTAATAACTTAATAAATCCTTCAATAAAATACTCTTTGTAGAAATATCTATTGATATTTCGAGCCATCATTTTTTTTTGATTACGAAAAAAAAATTAGACATTACATTAGTTCATGAATCATGACACAATTTTTCTTTCTATGAAGATAGGAAAGAAATACTATGAAGATAGGAAAGAAATAAGAAAAAAATAGCTTTTCTTTTTATTGTAATTTTATTTTTTTTCTATGTTTTTTTGTTCCTCTTCTTCTTTCTGAGAAAAAGGGGGCCTCAAAAAAGGAAAGGGTTATTTCGTTCCCGATAGTAATTTCTTTAATTGGGGGATAGGAGCATACTCTGAATCGGAATTGTGGGGAGTACTGCCTGATCATTTCTACCAACTTAAAGCCCCAATTAGTATTCTTTTTATGTTATGCGGACGTATCTTTTTCGTTAATTTACATAATCTCCATTACTAACTCTTTGTGTGTATTTTAGTGTTCCTTATTATCCACCCATTTTTTTTTTCAATCCCCCGTTCGTTAATATATGTATTGTAATACATTCAAACATATAGTGAAAACTCCATACGGTTGACTTTTGAGCCCGCTTCAAGCTAGGATGACCAATCAACTAATCTTGGGGTAAAGGGCATCTTCCACTTTTGTTTACTTTCACTTAACTCTTGTACATAGGAAATGAGACTCAATCTGCTTTTACTGCGAATTTAGAAGTTGTTTTCTTTCACTCATATATAACTATCTAATTTTTTTATTAACCTAAAGAATAAATAAATGGATAAAAAAAAAAATGCGGATATCCATTTAATTTCTTTTTTTTTTTCTAGAAGGAAAAGAAAAGCTTATATTTTAGCGAATCGCACGTAGAGATATTGATAAAACACATAAAGTTAATGGTATTTCATAACTAATCGATTGAGCAGCAGCTCGCAGACCACCTAAAAACGAATATTTATTATTTGATCCATATCCTGACATAAGAAGTCCAATAGGAGCAATACTTGAAACGGCAATCCATAAAAAAATACCAATATTGAGATCAGCTAAAACAAGGTGATAACTAAAAGGAATTACTGAATAACTTAGTAGAATTGATATGACTGCTATAGATGGTCCAATACTGAAGAAACGAGTATTTCCTCTAGCTGGAAGAAGATTCTCTTTGAAAAGTAGTTTTGTTCCATCTGCTAAAGCTTGAAGAATTCCGAAAGGGCTGGCGTATTCAGGGCCAATACGTTGTTGTATTCCTGCAGATATTTCTCTTTCTAACCACACAATTACTAGTACACCTATTGTGATTCCTAATACAAGAGTCAAAATAGGGGCAAACACCCGTATGGTCCCATAGAGCTCTTTTAAGGATTCCAATCGGGAAAAAGAATTAATATCTTGTACTTCTGTTGTATCGACTATCATTTCAACGATCAACTTCTCCCATAATGATATCTATACTACCTAGTATCGTCATAATATCCGCCAATTTCATTCTTTTAACTAACTGAGGAAGAATTTGCAAATTGATAAAACCCGGTGGTCGAATTTTCCATCGCCAAGGAAAACTACTTTGATCTCCTATCAGAAAAATTCCCAATTCTCCTTTTGGGGCTTCGACTCTCACATAAAGTTCTTGTTTCGGTAATTCAAAAGTAGGAGAAGGTTTTTTACTAATGAATCGATCTTCAAAATCATTCCATTCTGGATCGCTTTCTCTAGCAAAGCATCGGATTTCTAAATTCTCATAGGGCCCCCCCGGAATTCCTTCCAAAGCCTGTTGAATAATTTTTACGGACTCTGTCATTTCACCGATTCGGACTAAATAACGAGCTAATGAATCTCCTTCTTTTTGCCACTGGACTTCCCAATCAAATTCGTCGTAACACTCATAATGATCCACTTTACGAAGATCCCATTCTATTCCAGACGCTCGTAGCATTGGTCCTGATAAACCCCAATTTATTGCTTCTTCTCCACCAAAAATGCCTACTCCTTCAACTCGTTCTAAAAAGACAGGGTTTCGTGTAATAAGTTTTTGATATTCAACAACCCCCGTTAAAAAATAATCACAGAAATCCAAACATTTCTCTATCCAGCCATGGGGTAAATCGGCCGCTATCCCTCCGATACGAAAATAATTATGCATCATTCTCATACCGGTGGCAGCTTCGAATAGGTCATATACTAATTCTCTTTCTCTGAAAATATAGAAGAAGGGAGTCTGTGCACCAATATCTGCCATAAAAGGGCCGAGCCATAACAGATGAGAGGCTATACGACTCAACTCCAACATAATTACTCTGATGTAGCTGGCCCTTTTAGGTACTTGAATATTTCCCAACTGTTCTGGTCCATTTACAGTTATTGCTTCTGTGAACATAGTAGCTAAATAATCCCAACGTGTTACATAAGGCAGATATTGTATAATTGTTCGGTTTTCCGCAATTTTTTCCATCCCTCTGTGTAAATAACCCAATATCGGTTCACAGTCAATAACATCTTCGCCATCGAGAGTAACGATGAGACGAAGAACACCATGCATTGATGGGTGGTGAGGTCCCATATTTACTCTCATAAGGTCTTTTCCTGTAGCTAGTATACTCATTGGCTTTTCCTCGATTCATTCTTACATGAATTGTTGAAAACAAAAAGAAGTTATCAAGATTCAAAATCTAATAAATCAAATAATTCAATAATTCAAAATTCTTTTTTTTTTCAAATTAACGATTTTTTGACTCCCGGATATTCAACTGACTAATTAATTCTTTATAACGTACTCTATTTTTCTTTGACAAATAAGAAAGTAGCCGTTGGCGTTTTTCCAGAACTTTCCGTAAACCCCTCTGAGATAAATAGTCTTTTCTGTGCAATTCCAAATGGGAAGTAAGTCTTTGTATCTTATTAGTGAAACTTAATACTTGAAATTCAACAGACCCGCTGTTTTCTTTTTTTTTTTCTTGAAAAGTAACTGAGATGAATGAATTTTTTACCATAAAACGAAACCCTCTTTTCCCTTTCTTTTAATATGAAATTTACTGATCAGTAATAATAATGTTAGTCATTTGAATTGAATATACACAATCATCTTAAAGCCGTTATGAACTTCCGATAAAATCAATCAACAATCAATCCCATTTTCGATTTGATTAGGGATAAAAAAGGATGGTATATTTCTTCAAAAGAGAAAAGGCGAGACCTAAAAAAAAATTCTGTTAATTCATTTATAGATCTAACCAATCCGTATGTCCTTAAAGTGGTATCCTGTATCATAATGGAATGTAAGACAAGGCATGCGTCCATCTCTTTGTTTTCATATACCAGGTATGGTACGCGATCGATAAGAAAAACGTACTAGTAACAAATTTGCAATCGTGGATACATATGTATCCTTATCATACTGAAACGACTGCCATTATTGGTATTAAACCAATAGCGATTCATACAAACTAAATCTTCTAATCGATAATTGGGCCAAAGAAAGAACTTTAATTTAATTAGTTTCTTTTTCTCTCTAGCAAGATCTTTGCTTTTATCCAAAACGTGACTCCCTTTTTTTACGTTATTACAAAATACGGAATTTCTCTGAATACCATTTTGATTCTTCCAATTGAAACAAATCAGAGTTCTCAATTCTCTACGACGGTTGGGGAATAAAATATTTTCAGGAACAAGCAAATCATAATTCTTTTTGTCTCTATTTCCAGTCATTCTTTGATGTCTTGCGATGGATTCATAATTTTTTTTTTTATGAACATTGCTTTTTTCTCGGTATCTTTTAGTAATTTGGCGCTTATTCTTATGAACCAATGAAATACCTACGATTTGATATATAAAAAACTGTCCATCGTTTTTTACAGACAGACGAAGCGGTTCGATAATAAATATTCCCCCTTTCACCAATTCTGTAAGAGTGAAATCCTTATGAATCATCAAAATATCCAGACCCATTTCTCCCCCTTGAATAGAGGATATAGCAATTTCTCTTGGATTTATCAGTCGAAGCAGGAGACAATAGATCTTGATATTATTTATTATTCTTTGATTTAAAAAAGAATCCCATCTCAACTGAAAATGCAAATACTTTTTTAGGAAGAAATAAAGTTCTGCTTCTGTGTTGTTCTTGTATTGTTTTTTCGTTCTACGTTTTTTGATGTCTGATCCCGAAGAATTTGCTTCAACATCTTTTTCTTGGTTTGAGAGAATTGACCCAAGACTTACTTGGTTTTGTGCATCTGATCGAGGATTCCCTCGGTCTGGGGGTTCTTTTTCTTCTTTACTTCTATTGTATAATTCAAGAGAGTTTTTTTGATTCGATGATATAAAAAGATCTTCCTTTTTCTTTCGAGTTATTTTTTTATTCCCATTTTCATTTCCCTTAAAACTGAAAAGAAGTAATTTGATTGGTATGATCCACGGTTTTTTTTTATATGCATTAAAAAATAGCACTAATTCTCGGAAGAACCAAAGCTCCAGATTTGATATAGGACAACTTAGTATTGCTTCATTCATTCCCATCCAATCAAAAAAGAACTTTTTTTGATTGGATGGTTTAATTTCTTCATCTTCATGAATTGTAAGATAAAAAAGAACTTTCTTATTAATTTCATCAATTATTTGATACTTATCGGCCCCAATCTTAGTATTTTGATTCCTGTTGGTACCAATATCAACCCAGACTTCAATATCAACCTTATTTCTAAGACAAAAATCGAGAATTCTCCAATCAAAAAATTTTCTATCCGAAAATTTATCCATATCCATAATATCATCTTCTTCTAGATAATTATTAATAGGGATACCTCCCAACATATCAAATAATTTGCCTTCCCTTATGTTGGAATTAGAAAAGATTTCTTCTTTATTATTTACTTGGAATAATGATTTATGAATAGACGAGTCTTTCTTATCTTCATAATTAATAGATTTATATGATAAAAGATCATATCTATAGTGTTTTTTAAAATTATCTTTTTGATTCTGTAATGGATTCGCTTCAAAAAAATTTTGTTTGTCGGAATGAGTTAATCTATTTTTTTCATATGAATCCTTTTTGTTTAAATCTTTCTTTTGAGCCATACTGTGTTGATTGGCTCTATTTCGCCATTTTTGTGGTACTAATATAGGCCATCTTATCCGAGATAAATCGGATTGATATTGATAATGACCCTTTAACCAGTTTTTCCATTGATTCATTTCAAAATTCAAAAAAGATTCATGTCTTAATTCGTAATGAAATATTCCTTGTTTTTTAAAATAATCTTTTATTTCCTTCTTAAGAAAAAGGGATGTTCCGTCATATTGAAAGACAAATCTTAAATTATAAAAGTGAATAAGTTGGGTTTGTGATAATTTGTAAAATACATATGCTTGTGATTGTGAGAAAAAAGAGAAATCATAAGAAATCTTTGAATTCTTATTACTAACCTTAGAAAGTAATTTTTTTATAGTCGAAATAAAGTGAATTCCATTTTCACTTGTTTTATTAATTCTTTCCTGATTTGTTTCATTATTGTGGATATTTTTCTCAATAATTTTGATTTTTTTTGGTGATTCAAAAAAAAAAATTGCATTGATTCTTGGAATATTGACAATAGCTAGAAAAATTTTTATGTATATCCTTTCAATGAAAAATTTTATAAAAAAATATGATTTACCAATTAATCGAGTATTTCTTTTTTTTAATATTTGCCAAATCTTTTTTGACGCTCCTAATATTTTAGGACGATAACTTGTTTTGTTCGAACTAATATTTATTTCGTAAGTTAGCAGTCTTTTTTTCTTTTCTTTTGTAATTTTTTCTATTTTCTTTTTTATTATGTTTGTTCGATTAGTCAGATCTTTTATTTTTTTTTCGGGCAGTGCTAAATTTGTCCAATCCATAGATCGAATTTGAATGGACGATTCGTGAATCATCTGATTACTCATTATCAAATCTTTTTTATCTTCACCCAATTCATCTATTTCTCGCAATCTAAATAATGGAATTTTGTTTGTTTTTGAAAGTTCTTTTACTTTTAGTAATAGAATTCTTTTGATGACCCATCTTTTTGTTTCTTTTGCGATTTGTTGAAAAATTTTTGTTCTTTCTTTTAAAACTCTTAAAGACTTTGTTTTCAATTGTCTAATTTTTTTTTTTAGTTCTTTGAAAATGGGTTTAAAAAACGAAGGTCTTTTTCGGGGAGGACCAAAAGGCAATTCCGCTTCCATTCCCCAAACTGTTAAAAAACAAAAATCGTTGTTTTTTTGTCCCCCTTTTTTTTTCATTGCATCTTTATGAGGGAATTGTAGCTTAGATTTGTGCCAGGGTTTCAGGCAAAAAGGAAATAGGATCTTTATCTGAATACCCTCTGTTAACCAGTTTTTCGGAAATTCTCGTTCGGATAATTGAACACCGTTATGGGTGCATTTTACATACATTTCCCTATTCCAATCCTTTAAATCCTCGGACCATTCAGGAATTTGAAATAAGAGCATGCGAGCAATATTTTTAGCTATTATCAGTGAAGGTAATAGAATATATTTTCTAAGAATCGATTGAGTTAATAATACAAAACTTCTGAGTACTTGAGCAAAAAAAAATGTATTCCAGATTTCTGCTATGGGTATCTCTGTTTTTTCTTTTCTTTTGTAGTTTTCTCTTTTGTCCTCCTCTTGGTTATCAATTTTTTTTTTCTTTTCAATTTTAGAATCAGAAAGTTTTTGGTCTTTTTGTTTCCACATCCAATTTTTAAAAATTACTTTCATCAGTTCGGAAATATCAAAAGAAAAAAAAAAAGGTTTGTCTAGCCTGTCCAAAAAAAGCGGGGAATGCACATTTGCTTGAAACAGTTCCCAAGTAATAGTTTTACGTCTTTGTACGCGCATAGAGCCTTTGATTAGACCTCGACGAAAATCCGATTGTTGTGAATAATGGGTCAAATTCACTTTCTTTGCTTGCTTAGGACTCTTAGTATATTTGGTATTAATATACGTAGAGGTATTTGGCTTTGGCTGGTTATCAGTAAAAATAACTACATGTTTGAACTTTCTTGAACGAATTGCCCCTGCTACAGTTTCGCCCCTGTTTTTCTTTTTTTGTCCTAAATCGGTAATTGAGTTGTATGACCAGCGAGGAACTTTTTTACTAATTTCTTTTATTCCAATAGAGTTTTTTCTAATTCTTTGGTCGTTGGGATCCGTTATAACTACATCGAATAAAATTTTTAAAATTAGTATTTGATCTTCTGAATCAATTTTTTCTTGTGTTTGTTCTGGAAATAAAGAACGTACTTTTTTTGTTGAAAATAATTTTATACGAAACCTATCTAGTGTCTGCTCAAATTTGGGATAATTCTTAATAAGAAGAAGACCATGAATTTTATTTATCCAAAACGTACTGATGTTCTTTTGGCTAGAAGTTTCATTTAGCGTTAGGGGTGAAAAAAAAAAATCGATTCTTCCACGATAAGGTCCATGCAAAAAAGGATCATATTTTTTAGGTAAGTATTC